CGTCTAGTGGTTCAGGACATCTCTCTTTCAAGGAGGCAGCGGGGATTCGACTTCCCCTGGGGGTAGGGTATACTACGAAAGGAAGTTGATCGTGGATTATTACCAATAAGCCTAAAAGTGATTCTTTGTGGGTCGATGCCCGAGCGGTTAATGGGGACGGACTGTAAATTCGTTGGCAATATGTCTACGCTGGTTCAAATCCAGCTCGGCCCAATAATTCGACAATCTACCATGAGAGGGTATAACCCCCCTTACAAAAAAAAAGACTCGATACGGAGATAAAAAAGAATAAAAATTTCTGCTATATTGCCTATTTATTTCCCGGGGATTGTAGTTCAATTGGTCAGAGCACCGCCCTGTCAAGGCGGAAGCTGCGGGTTCGAGCCCCGTCAATCCCGTCAGATCGACTAAATACATTAATCAATTCTTTCAAAACTCAAAACAATGAACGGGAAACGGGTTGGAGAATTTCATTCCCAAAACAAGGAGGGGTACTTCTTTTTTTTTCTTCCTTTATCTTTCGTAAAAAAAAAAAAAAGAATATGTTGGTAGGTGAGTCCAATTAGTGCTAGCACTTGTTCCAGATCCGTGGAATGCAAAAAAAAGAGTACTCTCTTTTTTTGAAGGGGACAGACACAAAACAAATGGAATTACCAATAAAAAGAGATGTCAAAAAATTCCGCGGATAGAATGCTTTTTTCTATTTAAATAGAAAAATCTCTCTTTTTGGTTCCTTTTTTTAGAACCTCAATTACTAATTGAATCAAAAAAATGGATTTCTTTCAAATTGCATACTGAGTTTTTAATATAGACTTCCCAGTGTTAATAATCAACGGAAGCGGTTTTTTCTTAGTTGAGGTTGGAACTGCGTGAATAATGGAATTGAAAAGGTGATAATATGATCCTTCATCAGATAATTATACACGAGAGATGTAAGGTAATACAAAAAATAAGAACATAAATAAATGAAAATAAATGATAAATAGAAATATAGAAATAAAGGGTAAAGGGTTTTGGTCGGGAATCCAAGTTGGGATTCGGTATTATTAAACGAACTTCCTCTGTTATACTATTCCATTTTTGACGACGAATTCATTTCAGAGTTCAGCTATTGTTATTCATAATTTTGATCCGATTCAAAACCATCGAGAGGTAATTAATCCATTGAATTGAAAGGAGAAGGACTTGTCATCTCTATGGGATTAAATCCCGGGTTTATTGTGAAAATTTGATTTTCAATTATGGAAGTAAATATTCTTGCATTTATTGCTACTGCACTATTCATTCTAGTTCCTACCGCTTTTTTACTTATCATTTATGTAAAAACAGTCAGTCAAAATAAATAATTAATTTGAATTAAACGGAGTAAACTTTTTTGAATTCAAGAATTCACGAAATAAACTGAGAAATTTTTCGCATCGTAAACCTTAAATGAAATAAGACGACTACAATTCCCAGTATCGAGTATAGAAATCGTATAGTAGAAAGAAATAGATGAATCTTTCTACCATACGATCTAGATATTAGTATCATTTTAGTGTAGAAAGGTATAAAGTTCTACAATGTAATGTGTAAAGCTGTGCTCTATAAGACTCTCTAATATATAGAGAGTTTAATCTAACTGAGGATTAAACATATTATCTTCGTGTATATGTGGATAGCAATTCCAAACATGAAATTGCTATATCATCCCAGTCTATTTATTAGATATATTTTTTTGTTTTGCTCAATCTGAAAGAATCATTTTCTTCTTATGTCTTAGGGTTCTAATGACTATATTGAGGGGTGTATAGTACTAAAATCATTAGAAAACTTTCAATTGATTGAGTAGTTTCGCAAGCACTTCTCAGGTTTTGAAAAGGAAGAGTAAGCCTCACCGATTTTTAGCGGTACCGCCTCAACCGTGCTATGAAATGTGATTCAATAAAGCATAAATCGAATTTCTATAAGATAATTGATTTAGATAAAATAAAGGTGCGTTAAATGTGCAATACGTGACTCACTTTACTCTTATCTATAGTATCTTGTTCGATAATCATCAAATCTATACCATTTTTTATAGAAAATACATATGCACTTAACAAAAAAAATTACAAAAGAAATTCTTCTTTGAACAGTAATGGAACAATTAAAGTAAAGAGAGAAACAACTCAATAAAAAAGAATAATAAAAAAAGAGGGGTCCGGTCGTCCTACGTATCCATCTCTAAGCCTGCTAAGAGTTCAAGGAAGCAGCGCAATATCTGTTTGAGAGAAAGAGTATGATTCAGAGAATACATTACTTACATTCGAATCTAATGGAATTCAAAATAAAAATGAAGATCCTTGGCCTTGGATTCTCTTTAGAGTTCAAAACGCGTTGCAGAACGATCTAGAAAACAATTAATATAGCATGATTCCTCAATTCAATTAAATTAGTAATACCCTTATAGTCCACTTCTTCCCCACACTACAAGTGATAGGGAAAATGTAAAGACTACCATTAAACCAGCCCAAGCAAGACTTACTATATCCATGTGAATTATGCCCCCTTATCTCTATAACTATCAAGGAATTATTCTATTGTTTTTTGTTACTCACTACTAATAGTATAGTCGAATCGATCGAACATAGTCAAAAAGTGTATTCTGGTCGAAAACTCTTCCTAAACCAATCAAATAAACCCACTCATTGTAGAAAGGGATTCCTATATCATTTCGAATCTTGAAAGAGAAAACAGAAGCAAAAAAAATACGTAGTAACCTCTCGAAGGGATGTTACTAATGGAACGTGTAGTAATACTTTTAAATTTTTCATCCAATTAAATATTGATTGGATACCCGAGCATTCCTAGATTCTTGTGAGTCCGCCATATATCGTGTATGTGTATTGTGTATAAAGGATTTTCCGTCGTTGCCACAAGTATTGGAATTGAATTCAATCTCCTATTACTGCCGGGGTGTCCAATCAAATTCAAGGTCCAGTCATCAAACACTTAATTTGTAGTCCAAAGACTAGTGAGTAGTAGTAGAGGGGGGTCGGGAAGTCTCACTAACCCCCTTAACCACACGAATAACTTATTACATCTAGGATTTAGAATCTTTTTGAAAAACCCTAGCCGGATACTTTGAATCAAACAAGTACCAACAGCCCGTTTTCTCCGTTTCTACTGAAACGGGAATTCGGCGATTTCAAGGTTTTTTTTTATTAGGCGGCACCCGGATTTGAACTGGGGAAAAAGGATTTGCAGTCCCCCGCCTTACCACTCGGCCATACCGCCAAAATGATATAAAAAGAGATGCATTTCTCCCGTGCTACTAAACTGCTTTTCTTATCCTTGGAACTTTATTTCCTTTTTTCTTAAGCCCCCCTTTTTTCTTTTCCTAAAAAACTTCCCATCTTTTTTGATTGGATTGGGGCCACCTCTATCTAGTATCCTAGTATCTCAAAAAGGCTAACCCCTTTCCCTTTATAGTAAAAAAAAAAAAAATCAAATGTAGATTTTCATTCGCAAAATCTAAAATTTAGGACAAATTTGAACCATGAACTGTTGATTGCTGACGGCGAATTCATGACCGGTTTGAATCCCAAAATTAGATTTGATTTACCTAATGACAGAAGATAATCCAAATTGATACCTCGTAGTCTTAGTCTTTCTCAATTTCAATTATAACCTTATATTCTATATATATGTGAACCTATGTAAACCCAAAAGTCAAACCGTTAGACCGAGATTTAGGAGTTTATTAATATATGCAGCCTTTGTTGCCTCTAAGTAATTATTTAGGAAATTATCCTATTTCAGTTTTGAATTGAATAGAAATTTAAAGAGCACAGCCCCGTGCTGCCAAAAAGGTAATAGAATAAAAGCGAAGATGAATATTATCTATATACATATTTATTAAAAAGAACCCCCCCCCTTTGTATTAGATAATTCATATCTAATTCACAGCCGTATTCTACTCAAAAATAAGTAAATTAGTAAAGAGAACTCTTTTCTCTGTGAATGAATCTTTTTTTGAATAATCAAACCCAAACGCACAACAAAGCGGTTTTCAAAGTGATTCTATATTGTTTCTGATTTTTATCCCCTCTCTCATCAAAAGGATCAAATGCCAAATCCATTTCTTTTTCTTTATTTTTAGGATATTCAAGCCGACTGGAATATAGAATATCATAATAATAGAATTTGAAGAATGACCCTTTTTGATATTCTCTACAAAATCTTAGAACTAACTTAATAATAATAAGTCTAAACGGCAGACTTCTTTTTAGAGGGATGTTTTATCACCCCCTTTCCATTTGTACTCGTTACAAATTTCAATCAAAAATCCCCATTTAGGTAGAAACCGAAACCTACCCTTCTTTTTTATGTATTTATTTTTATGTATTTAAATTTAATACTTATCATTCCAGATATGGGATATGGAGTTGAGTAAAATTTCATGTGATTCAGTAAACAGACTAGAAATCCCATCCCTGTTAGATCGTCTAGATAATTCAGTTAAGAATGAACCAAGGGTGGTATTTTTTGAGAAACGGGAAATGTAAAATGCTCATTGATGGAAATGAGGGAGTGTCTACAATACCTAGCTTTAATCAGATACAATTGAAAGGATTTTGTAGGTTCGTTGATCAGGGTTTGACGGAAGAACTTTATAAGTTTCCACAAATTGAAGATACAGATCAAGAAATAGAATTTCAATTATTTGTGGAAACTCATAAATTAGTAGAACCATTGATAAAAGAAAGAGACGCTGTGTATGAATTACTCACATATTCTTCGGAATTCTATGTATCCGCAGGATTAATTTGGAAAACCAGCAGGGATATGCAAGAACAAAGCATTTTTATCGGAAACATTCCGCTAATGAGTTCCCTCGGAACATTTATAGTAAATGGAATATATAGAATTGTGATCAATCAAATAGTCCAAAGCCCGGGTATTTACTACCGGTCAGAGTTGGACCATAACGGAATTTCAGCCTATACCGGCACCATAATATCAGATTGGGGGGGAAG